CCATTTTTTTCATCAGGTACGGGTAGAGACCAAAGGTCTTGAGCGATCGATCCGGCAGAACAACTCAAAAGATAAAGAAGTATCGTTAATTTCTTCATACTCGTTCCAAGTTCAAAGTACCATTTGTACAAATAAGAATCCCCCCCGTTACATGATTTCTTCTTCATATAGATAGATATAGGATCTATGGGGCAATTACTTAGAAGTACGTTTTGTGAAACAGCCCTTCCTATCTGATAGAAAAGGATCCCATGATCCTGAACCGATCTTACCTGAGATCGCAAATCCCAAGTTTGTCTATGAAGAACAGATCTAATTATATTAGTGTCTATAATGGATTTTTTTTGTATAATACTAATCGATAGGGCTTCATTGGTAAGTGCTACAAGATCTCGTACATTGGAACCCATCGTTGTGGACCCGAATCCATTAGTATGAAACATTTTCTTTTCCAAGTAAAATCCCCTAGTATATGAAAGAGTGAAAAAGTGTTTTCGTTGTTGTGGAATAAGAAGCCTTCGTATCTTAATGCATGTATTTAATTTATTCGGAGCTATTAGAGATGGATCTACTTTTTGGGGAATATGACTCGAAGCAATAACAAGAAGATTTATAGTGGAACATCTTTCATAATCCCTGGAGAGATAGTTCACTAAAAGACCGAGGGACAAGTAATTCGACTCATTCACATCCAGATCATGAATGTTTGGAATCCATATTATGCAAGGAGACATTGCTTTTGCTAATTCGAATTGAAGGGTGATATAAAATCGGTCTATTTCCGGCATCATATCCATAGTTAGCGTATTCATCATAGTTAGAAGCTCCAGCTCCATATCAAGGTCACGGTCACTATCGTCACTATCATCAATATCGTCACTATCGTCACTATCATCACTATCATCAATAAGAAAACCCTTAGGCTTGTTATCCAGGAACTTGTTCAGAAATACTGTAATGAAAGGAACATAGGAGTTTGTCGCTAGGTATTTGACCAAATAGGATCGTCCAGTTCCTATAGAACCTATCACTAAAATACCCCTAGGGGGGGGTAGGGCTAAGCGGAGCGAAAAGGGTTTTCCATGAGATGGGAAATGAAAACTATTAGCCCCCCAAAGGGTTTGTGAATAAATAATTGTCTGATAATTAGCAAGGAATATCTGTCTTTCTGCTAAACAGGATGTATTGAACTCATAAATCATTAGATATTTTTTATGAATGTCAACTAAGTATCGTAAGTAAATTGCTCCCGGTTGTTCAATCATTTGATAACCAGAGTTATTCTTTGATAAATAATCACTATGAGTCAGACTCAATAGAATTTGATCAATCCTTTTTTCTGTCATTAAGGTAGAAAACTGAACCAAGAATTCTCTTTCTTTATCATCAATCGAATCGCTGTTCGAGACCCAGGATTCTATTTTATCATCAATCCAATCACCATTCACATTTTTTATTTTTCTTATAAAGGAATAGATTGCTTTACTTGTATGACTTACATGTCTCGTATTTCTCGAAAAAGCGATTCGATTGATGGGATTTGGTATGATACTTATGAGATCGATGAGATTCCAATATTTCTTCTTAGAACGTATTGATTTGACCCCATAAGTGGGACCACCACCCCATAGCATGTTGCCACCAAAAGCAAAACTCCGTATTTCTTCTAGAGAATCTCCTAATTGTTCCAGAGCAACTAGAAAGAGATTCTTTAACCAGAAATAATTCAGTTCAGATGTAGGATACCTATCCAGAAGTTTTCGCAACTCAATCATGTATGATGGAATCATCAAAGATTTGACCTTTTCGAACTCTGCCTGTAACTCACTATAGACTCGAGAAACAAAGAGAAGATGTGTACGAACGAGATATCCAGCAACAAGAAGAAGGAAAAGGATTGAATAGAGGAACTCCTGAACATTTAGCGATCTCAGATGTGTCGATATTGATAGTAACTCATTATTTCGATGAATAATTTCTTTGGACAGAAGAAGATTATGTAAACAATTACTCGGAATCTCACTTATCAGATTCCATATCTCACTTATCAGATTCCATATCTCACTTATCAGATTCCATTGTGTCTTCCACAATGGAATCTGACGAATTCGCCATGATATATCTGACCCATGCATAATATCATGAAAAATGGATACAAATTTTTGGCTGCTACTTAGTATCGACAATAAGTCTGAAAAAGTATCTAAAAATATGAAATTTAGATATTTGTACCCTGTCGAGGTAAGGAACCATGGTATATATGTTTGGAATAGATTCCATTTGGAGAGAGTTGAAAAAGCACTATCTTGTTGAAAGGTTCTATACATCTGCCTTTTCTCAAGGCATTTTTTTAGACAAGGACTCCATTTTTTCCTCTTTTCGGATGGTAAATATTTCTCAGAACATGGAGTGTGAATCAAACCCATGTTTGAATTGAAATTGAGATACCGATCCAAGTTCTTCCCTTCTGAATCAGGTAGATTCATATCTGAAAGAGGTT